ATAAACACGGACACTCAAAAAATCTGTTGGGCAGGCGGATTCACATCTCTTACAACCTACACAGTCCTCGGTTCTTGGTGCGGAAGCAATTTGTTTAGCTTTACATCCGTCCCAAGGTATCATTTCCAATACATCTGTGGGGCAGGCTCGTACACATTGAGTACACCCTATACATGTATCATAAATTTTTACTGAATGTGACATTGGATCTATAAATTCAAGTTTTGAGCATAAAAAATTTTCGATCTGGTAAAATAAAATTAGTAGTAAATGAATCATACATTTATATTGTAGACACCAGACGAAGCAGTGGTTTATCAAAATTTTAAGAATCAATATATTTCTAAATCTGTTCATGAGAAAAGTCCAAGAGACTTTGATTTCTCTTTCAACAACCATGATCATGCGAGTTGCACATGTGAATTCAAATTGACCAACAAATTGGTCAATAGTAAATTAATTCAATACTAAATATATATATATTTAGTATATATTTTATATTTATATATTTATAATTATATTTATATATTTATAATAATAATAATAATAATAATAATATATTTATAATAATAATAAAAAAAAAAAAAATTAAAATAATAAAATTATAATAAAATAAAAATAAATATAAAATATAAATAAGTATATTAATTATTATATTAATATATAAGATATTAATTATTATATAAGATATTATAATTATTATATAAGATATTATATAATATCTTATATAATAAAATGATAATTATAATAAAATGATATAATAATATGATAATTATAATAAAATTATTAATAATAACATATTAATTCTAATAAAATTAGATTAGAATAAATTAAAATTTAATATAAAATAAAAATTTATAAATAATTTTTTATTTTATATATGTATTTAATATTTTTTTTTTTTTTTAATATTATTATATTATTAAATATATAATATATAATATAATAGAATATCTAATAGATTAATATTCCATGTGATATTATGTATCTTATGATCATAACTAATTATTCAACAAATTCGATTGATTGATACGAGTTGATTTTCTGTTACGATGGATTGATGAAACAATAGCTAGCCCAATAGCTGCTTCAGCAGCCGCAACAGCTATAACAAAGATTGAGAAAATGTCGCCTTTTAATTGGCGACTATCAAATATATCAGAAAATGTTACGAGATTGATATTAACCGAATTGAGTATAAGCTCAAGACACATAAGTGCTCTAACCATCTTTCGACTTGTGATCAATCCATAGATACCGATAGAGAATAAATAGACACTCAAAAAAAGTACATGCTCGAACATCATTGACTAACTCCTTATCAATCTCGATTCATTTCAATATGAACAACAATTCAACCGATTCGATTGATTAGAATAGAACGATTACAGAATAAAAGAAGGTATTTGCAATAGATAGGTTTAATTAAAAACCTTATAAAAACCTTAAACCCTTCCATTTATTTTATTTATGTTAGAATTTATAAATCTTAGAATTAAATTCTAAGTATTTATTATTGACGAGCCATAGTAATTGCACCTATCAAGGAAACTAAAAGAATTATGGAAATGAGTTCAAACGGAAGATAAAAATCTGTTGATAAATGAATCCCAATTTGTTGAATGTTACTTATTAGGTCCTGTTCTATAATCTGGCTTGATCTTGTAGTCCAAAAAATTCCGTACCATGACGTATCTGGGATAATAGTAATTAGTGAAAAAAGAATACTTGTACAAACCAGTGAAGTGACCCCATCTCCAATGGTCCAAAAATAGGAATCATTGGAATATTCTGAACCATTCATGAACATTACAGCAAATATGATTAAGACATTTATGGCTCCAACATAAATAAGGAGCTGTGCGGCAGCTACAAAATAGGAATTCGATAGAATATAGAATAAGGATATACAAACAAGAACCAATCCTAACGAAAAGGCAGAATAAATGGGATTGGTAAGTAATACTACTCCCAGACCTCCTAATACAAGAACTGATCCAAAAAATACTACAAGAATATCATGTATTGGTCCAGGTAAATCCATTATTAAAATGATAAATTAATAAATAAGTCGAAATATTTCATGACCTTACTGAATGGTCCAGGAAAGGAAAAGGGGTAACCCCCTTTTTTTTTATTGTATATGATACATTCCTAATTGAATTAAAACTTTTTTATATGGATTAATGTAGATATAGATAAAATTATCGAGAAAAGAGTAATGGGGATTGTATATTTCTAAATCATCACGAAAAATATATTCTCAGTTTAAATCAAAGAATAATTCTCAACAATCAATAATTATTAGTTATTATTTGTAGTTACTGACCAAACAAAATAAAAAAAGCTTGGGTCTTTTATATCAAAACAAAATCTTAGTAATTGGTAATCGTTCTTGAATCAAAGGGTTTATCTTTGTCTATTTTGATTTGAGTCGAATTCATAACTGTTTGAATTGTGTAATCTCCAATTATTGACATTGGTAACCGACCCAAAGCAATTTGATTATAATTCAATTCGTGACGATCAGAAGTAGAAAGTTCATATTCTTCAGTCATTGATAAACAGTTTGTTGGACAATACTCGACACAATTACCACAAAAAATACAGACCCCAAAATCAATACTATAATTAAGCAATTGTTTTTTTTTAATATCTTTTTCAAATCTCCAATCAACAACGGGTAGATCTATTGGGCATACACGAACACATACTTCACAAGCAATACATTTATCAAATTCAAAGTGGATTCGACCACGGAAACGCTCTGATGTGATCGATTTTTCATAAGGATATTGAATAGTTATAGGTAAACGATTTGTGTGGGATAAGGTAATTACGAAACTTTGACCAATATACCTTGCAGCTCGTATTGTTTGCTGACTATAATTCATGAACCCAGTCACCATAGAGAACATATTGTAAATATCCAGGAATAAATTGATGTTTCTTTCTCTTGTTTGAAAGAGGTTATGAATCTGGAATATCGTTATCGTATTTTCTTATTTATAGTGAAACAAGTTGGGAAGAAGTTGTCAATAATAGATTACCTAAAGAAATAGGTAAAAGAAATTTCCATCCAAGATTTAATAGTTGGTCCATTCTTATCCTAGGCAAAGTCCATCTTGTTGTGATAGGAATGAACAGAAACAAATAAGCTTTAGCTAATGTAATAAAGATACCAATTGTCATTCCAAAAACTCCGGCCATTTTATTTATTCCGAAAAGTTCAGGAATAGATATGTACGGAATATAAAAATTCCACCCACCTAAGTAAAGAACTGTTACAAATAATGAAGAAAGTAATAGATTTAGGTAAGAAGCAATATAAAATAAACCAAATTTGATACCTGAATATTCGGTTTGATAACCTGCTACTAATTCCTCCTCTGCTTCCGGTAAATCAAACGGCAATCTCTCACATTCGGCTAGAGAAGAAATTAGAAAAACAATAAACCCTATAGGTTGACGCCACAGATTCCACCCCCAAAAACCATATTTTGACTGTGCTTCAACTATATCAACTGTACTTGAACTATTAGATAATCATAGTCGATAATAACATCACTGTTCCCATCTCTATTACAAAACCGTACATGAAACTTCAGCTTCATACGGCTCCTCTATGGCCACAAATAAATGTAAGGACTGGTTCGGTATTTTCCTCCTCTTTGGAGGATAGATCGAATAAAGATACATCGGAGAGTCCCAAATTAGACCAATGGAATTCTGTCCGCTAGAATAAGAAAAAAGGTGCTTTCGAATTGATCTCATCCTTATAATGATAATTTTTCTTTGTTCGGTAATAACTTAATCTTTCAATAAAATATTCGTTATCAATAATATATATATATAGGCATTAGTTCATGAATCATGATAAGAATTCCGTATGTATGAATACGGATATAGGAAAGAAAGAATAAATAAAGATCTTTTTTTTTTTATAAAAATTTTTATTCATTCATTCGATTATTGCATTCCATTTCTTTTGTTCCTGTTCTTCTGTCTCTTTTGTTCCTGTTCTTCTGTCTCAGAAGAAGGTATTTAATTTAGAAAAAAAAAAATAAAGGATTAATTCGTTCTTGATAGTCATTTCTTTAATCAGTGAATAGGAGCATACTCGAGATCGGAATCGTAGGGAGGTACTTCTTGATCATTTCTACCAACTTAAAGCCCTTATTATGATTCGTTTTATGCAGAAATATCTCTTTTTTTGATACCTTACATTATCCCCATTACTAATCCTTTGTGTACCTTGGTGTTCCTAACTGTCCACCGATTTTTGATTGATCCCCGGTATGTTAATACATACAAGGCAGTAGTGGAAACTCCATATAGTTGATCTTTTGCACCCGCTTCAAGATATGATGACTAATCAAAGAATCTCAATCTTGGGGTAAACAGTTTATGCTGCTTATGTTTACTTTAACTTCATTCTTGTACATAGGGAATGAGATTTTCTCTTCTTACTGCAAATTTATAAGCTGTTTTGTTTCACTCATATAACTATCTGGTTTAACTCATCGATGAATAAAAAAAAAATATCTATTCAATACATTCAACCTCTTTTCTCTATTTATTTCTAGGAAAGAGGTAAAAGTTCATGTTCCAACGAATCACACGTAGAGATATTGATAACACACATAGAGTTAATGGTATTTCATAACTAATAGATTGAGCAGCAGCTCGTAGACCACCTGAAAAAGAATATTTATTATTCGATCCATATCCTGACATAAGAAGCCCAATAGGGGCAATACTTGAAATGGTGATCCATAAAAAAACACCTATACTGAGATCACCTAAAACAAGGCGGTACCCAAAAGGAATTACTAAATAACTTAGTAGAATTGATATGACCGCTATAGACGGTCCGACACTAAATAAACGAATATCCCCTCTAGATGGGAGTAGGTCCTCCTTAAAAAGTAATTTAGTCCCATCTGCTAGAGCTTGAAGAATTCCCAACGGACCAGCATATTCAGGCCCAATACGTTGTTGTATCGTTGCAGATATTTCTCTTTCTAACCACACAATTACTAGTACCCCTATTATTATTCCAAATATAAGGGTAAAAATGGATACAAACATCCATATGAGTCCATAGATTTCTTTTATGGATTCCAATGTAGAAAAAGAATTGATAGCTTGTACTTCTGTCGTATCAATTATCATTTCAACGATCAACTTCTCCCATAATGATATCTATACTACCTAATATCGTCATGATATCAGCCAATTTCATTCTTTTAACTAGCTGAGGAAGAATTTGCAAATTGATGAAACCGGGTGGACGAATTTTCCATCTCCAGGGGAAAGTGCTATTATCCCCTATCAAATAAATTCCTAATTCTCCTTTTGGGGCTTCTACTCTGACATAAAGTTCTTGTTTCGACAATTCAAAATTGGGTGAAGGTTTTTTACTAATAAATCTATATTCAAAATCATTCCATTCGGAATTTTTTGCTCTATCAAAGCGTCGGACTTCTAAATTCTCATAGGGCCCTCCAGGAATTCCTTCTAGAGCCTGTTGAATAATTTTTATAGATTCTCCCATTTCACCTATTCGTACTAAATAACGAGCTAATGAATCTCCTTCTTTTTGCCATTGGACTTCCCAATCGAATTCATTGTAACACTCATAATGATCAACCTTACGAAGATCCCATTGGATTCCAGAAGCTCGTAACATTGGTCCTGATAAACCCCAATTTATTGCTTCCTCTCCACCAATAATGCCCACTCTTTCAACTCGTTCCAAAAAAATGGGATTCCGTGTAATAAGTTTTTGATATTCAACAACTCCTGTTAAAGAATAATCGCAGAAATCCAAACATTTATCTATCCAGCCATGAGGTAGATCAGCAGCTACTCCTCCGATGCGGAAATAATTATGCATCATTCGCATACCTGTGGCGGCTTCGAATAAATCATATAACAATTCTCTTTCTCTGAAAATATAGAAAAAAGGAGTCTGTGCACCGATATCTGCCATAAAAGGTCCAAGCCATAACAAATGAGAAGCTATACGGCTCAGCTCCAGCATAATTACTCTGATATAACTGGCTCTCTGAGGTACTTGAACATTTTCCAATTGTTCTGGTGCATTTACCGTTATTGCCTCTGTGAACATAGTAGCTAAATAATCCCAACGTGTTACATAAGGAAGATATTGTATAATTGTTCGGTTTTCTGCTATTTTTTCCATCCCTCTGTGTAAATATCCCAATATGGGTTCACAATCAATAACATCTTCACCATCGAGAGTAACGATCAGTCGAAGAACACCATGCATTGATGGGTGTTGAGGACCCATATTGACTATCATGAGATCTTTTCTTGTAGTCGGTATAGTCATATTTTTTCTTCCTTAATTCATTATTCCACGAATTCCTCAAAACGAGGTTCATCAAAATGAAAAATCTAATAAAATAACTATAAAAAAAAAAAATTCAAACGATTAAATTAACGAGTTTTTGGCTCCCGAATATCCAACTGATCCATTAATTTCTTATAACGGACTCTATTTTTCTTTGACAAATAAGCCAGGAGCCGTTGACGTTTTCCCAGAATTATTCGTAGACCTCTTTGGGATAAAAAATCTCTTTTGTGCAATTCCAAATGTGAAGTAAGTCTACGTATCTTACTGGTAAAACTTAATACTTGAAATTCAACAGAACCCTTGTTTTCTTCTTTTTCTTCTTGTGAAATAACTGAGATGAATGAATTTTTGATCATAAAAAAATTTTTCTATCTTTTTTTCTTTCCCATGGATTTATTTTACTTTACCGAATCGATCAGGAAAAATAAAAATAATAATATTTATGCCAGTTATTTTAATCTAGTACACACAAAAATTTGGATTTTTTCCTATTTTTTTTTTTTTATTTTATCCAAATCAAATTTTCAATTTGATTTGGATAGAATAGAAAAGAAAGAGAAAATACATTTCTACATTCATGGAAGAGAATGATTTATTTGTACCTAAAAAGATTCTGCCGATTTTGTCCTAGATCCAATTGAGTTGATACGCCATTAGATCCGTGTCATGTACCAGAATGTAATACAGCGTATATGTATATCTTTCGGCTTTCATCTACCGAAAAATATCACAGATATATAGGAAATATACTATTAACAAATTATGAATCGTGGATACATATATATCCTTGACATACTGAAACGATTGCCGTTATTGGTATTAAACCAATAGCGATTCATACAAGCTAAATCTTCTAATCGGTAATTGGGCCAAAGAAACAATTTGCATTTAATGAATTTTTTAGTATTAAAATGCTTGTCCTCATTCAAAAATTTTCCGGAGTTTCTTATGTTGTTTTCATTGCAAAATACTAGATTTCTATCCACAAAATTCCAATTACGAGAATTAAAACAAATTAGAATTCTAAATTCTCTACGACGTCCAGGAGATAGAATATTTTCAGGAACAAAGAAATCATAATTACTTTTGTCTCCATCCACAAGCATATTGCCGTGTCTTGCAACGGATTTATCAAAATTCTTCTTATCAATATATCTTTTTTTTATGCATTTTCTGTTAATTTGGTGCTTAATTTTATCGATCAATGAAATACCTAGGGTTTGATATATAATAAATTTTCCATCCCTTTTTATAGATAAACGAATCGGTTCGATAATCAATACTCCCTTTTTTATCAATTCTGTAAGAGCTAGATCTTTCTGAATTAGCATTACATCCAGATGCATTTCTCCTCTTTGAATCGAGGATATAGCAATTTTCCTTGGATTTATCAGTCTAAGTAGGAGACAATATACCTTGATATTATTGATCATTCTTTGATTCAAGGAGTCATCCCATCTTAATTGAAAAAGGAAATATTTTTTCAGGAACAAATCTAGTTCTGCTTCCTTCTTTTTCTTGGATTTTTTTTTCTTTTTACCTTTTTTAATGTCTGATCCCGCGTAATTGTCTTCAACATTTTTTTTTTTGTTTTTTTTTCGTATATCTGATTCAAGATTTTCTTGTCCCTGTTGTTCGTTTTTTTCTTGGTTGGAATTTTCTAATTTAAGATATTCTTTTTGATTAGATGATATCTGAAGATTTTTTTTTTTATTTTGATTTATGTTGATGCTTTTTTTTTGACTAATATTTTCATAGAAATAAAAATTAAAAAGAAGTAATTTGATTGGTATGATCCATGGTTTAATCTTATATGCATCAAAAAGTGGCACAAATTCTGGGAAGAACCGGGGTTCTAGATTTGATATGGTACGATAAACCTTTTCTTGATTCATTCCCATCCAATCAAAAAAGTGTTTTTTTTGATGGGATGGTTTAATTCCTTGATGAATTGTAAGAGAAAAAATATCTTTTTTTTTCAATTTTTTAATAATTTTGTTTTCAGTCTTAGTATTTTTCTCAATTTTGGTGCTGATATGCGTATTGGTCCAGGTCTCAATGTCGATATTTTTTCTAAGACAAATATAGAGAATTCTACAATCAAAATATTTTCTATCCAGATTTTTATGTGTAGCAATAATATATTCCTTTTCTAGATAATTACTAATAGCTATACTTACCAATACATAAAATGATTCGGGTTTCAGTGTATTGAAATTGTATGGAATTTCTTGGTCTCCTTTTGCTTGTAATGTTGATTCAAAAATATATGAGTATGAGTCCTTCCTATTCCCATAATTCATATATTTATGTGATAAAAGATAATATCTGTAGTGTTTTTTAAATTTTTCTTTTTGACTCGTCAATGAATCCACTGCCACCGCATAGTAATTTTGTTTCATGTAATGAATTAATTGGTCTTTTTCTTTTTTATGTGAATCAAATTTAATTGAGTTTTTATTTTGAATCGTAGAACGTTGGTTGATTCTATTTCGCCATTTTTGAGGTACTAATCGAGACCATTTTGTCTGAGATAAATTGTATTGATAATGGCCCTTTAACCAGTTTTTCCATTCATTTTTTCCAGACTTATAAATTTTCTTTTGCTTTGATTTGGAATCAAATATTCCTCGTGTCATACAATAATCCTTGATTTTATCCTTAATAAAAGAATGGGTCCTGGGATATTGAAGTACAGATTTCAAGTGATACTTGTTAAGTAATTGGGTTTGTGATAGTTTGTAAAATACATATGCTTGGGACAAGGGGGATAAATCATAATTATAATAATTAATATTTTTATAATAATAAATATTTGAATTATTATTACTGATATTAGTATTATAAAACGATTTTTTTATAGTTGAAATAAAGTTCATTGTATTTTGATCTGTTTCATCAATTCCTTCTCGATTTGTTTCATCGTTGTAAATCGATTTTGCGATAATTTTTTTTGTTGATTCAAAGAAAAATTGTGCATTGATCCTAAAAATAGTAATCATACGTAGAAAGATATCTATGTATATTTTTTCAATGAATGATTTCATAAAAAAATTTAATTTACGTATAAATCGGATCTTTTTTCTTTTAAATATCTGCAAAATATGTTTCTTTGATTCCGATTTTTTATCATCACAAGTTAGAACTATTTTTTTCTTGTCTTTTGTGATTCGTTCTAGTTCTATTTGATTCCTGATTATGACTGTCCTATCAGCAAGATCCTTTATTTTTTTTTCTATGAGTGAGTAATTTGCCCAATTCATGGATCGAATTCGAATGGTTGATTCGTGAATAATCTTATTATTTATTTTAGAATCTCTTACATTTTCATTCGGTTTATATATTTTTACCTTCCTCAATTCAAATAAGAAAATGGGGTTTATTTTTTCAAGTTCCTTCATTTTTTGTTTTATAACTAGAACTATTTTGATAACCCATCTTTCTTTTTCTTTAAAAACTTTTAGAACGAAAAAAAAATTCTTTTTTACTTTTCTAATTATTTTTCTAATTATTTTTTGGAGTTCTTTATAAATGGGTTCAAAAAAAGAAGGTCGTTTTCGGGGAGAACCAAAAGGAACTTCTGCTTCCATTCCCCAAATTGTTAAAAAACAAAAATTTGCTTTTTTTCCTTTTTTTTTCATTGGATCTCTATGATGAGATCGTATTTTAGATCTTCGCCAAGGTTTAAGAAAGAAAGGAAATAGAATCTTTATCTGAATACCGTCTGTTAACCAATCTTTTGGAAATTCTGTTTCCGATAATTGAACACCATTATAGGTGCATTTAACATGCATTTCTCTATTCCATTCCTTCAAATCCTCATACCACTCGGGGAATTGGAATAATAACATACGGCCAATATTTTTAGCTATTATCAATGAAGGCAATACAATGTATTTTCTAAGAAAGGATTGGGTTACTAACATCGAACCTCTTATTGCTTGAGCAAATATAATGTTATCCCAAGTTTCTGATATTGCTATACGTTCATTTTCCTCTTTTTTCTCCTCGTTTTTTTTTTTCTTTTCTTTTGTCTCTTCCTCCTCAAAATTGGAAATTTTCAATTCCGGTTCTCTCTCGACCGAATTCCTAAAAATGAGATTCATCATTTCAGAGATATCAAAAGAAGAAAAAAAAAATGTTTTGTCTATTCGATCCAAAAAAAGTGGGGAATGCACATTTGCTTGAAACATTTCACAAGTAACTGTTTTACGTCTTTGAGTACGCATGGATCCTTTTATTATATCCCTACGAAAATCCGATTGTTGCGAGTAGCGTATCAAAGCCACCTCTTCTCCTTGATCACTATTACTAGTATTATTCGTATTAGTAATAGAATTGGTATTATTCTCATTATCAGTATAAATTACCACACGTTTGGCTTTTCTTGAACGAATTTCATGATCTTCCGTCAATTTTTCCTCATTTTCTTCCTCCTGTTCTTCCAGAACATTGGTCAATTTATATGACCATCGAGGAACCTTTTTACTGATTTCTTCTATTCCAATAGATTCATTTCTAGTTGTTGTTTGATCATTTGGATCAATTGTAATTATATCGAATACAAATTTCAAAGATTTTGCTTGACTTTCTGAATCAATTTTTCGTTGTTCTGCCAATAAAGAACAGTTTTTCAAAGAAAAATTGGGTGTGAATTCAAAAGAAAATGAAGTTAAGAAATTACCAATATAATTAAAAAATGATTTGCCACCATCACGCGAATTCTTTTGATGTTCAAATTCTCGGAAATTATTAGAAAGTAGCTCATGGATCTTATTTATCCAAAGACTTTTTATGGAATCTTCTATATAAGGGATTAAATTATTCATGATTGTACGTAAATTAAATTTTTTTATTGCTCCACGGCATGGTCCGCTCAATAAAGGATCATATGTTTTGGTCAAGCATTCTTGTTCATTCTCATGATTGCAATATCTAGTCCTTTTTTCGAGCATATCTAGAGAAAGAAATCCCTTTTCTTTTTTTTCTTTTTCTAGAGCTTTTATTCGACTTATTAATTCATTGCTCAAGTTGTATTTTTTTTGTTCATTGGTATAAACCCAATAATTATACAGGTCTCCATGGGATAATTTTTTTGTCGTGTACAAAGACATTTTTCGTTCTATCATTTCCGAAAAAGTCGATAAACTAGGTGGATATGTAAAAGATATTTTTTTTTTCCCATTACTTGGACATGTATAAAAAAAATATTGTGACATTTCATTTCGTACAGCATTTTCAAACCGATCATTTTTTATATATCGCAATGGACAATTCCATCGTTTATAATCGAAAAGAAAAGTCACAAGAGGTTTTTCAAACCAGAAATAAGTCTTTTCATTTTTCTCTTCTTTAAGTCTTCCCAATTCCCAATTATCTTGATACCTATCAAGATAAGAATCTTCGTAAACTGGGCTATCTTTATAGCATGTCTCTTTAAAGTGAAAGTGGAATTCCCCCTTTGTTTTTTCCTTTCCATTCACTCGGATCTCTTCCGTTTCATCTATTTTTTCCGGATCTTCCTGTTCTTCCGAACAAAGGGAAGGGTCTTCTTCGGCGGATCCCTCTTGTTCCTGTTTAGTCTCCTTCGTTTCGGAAGTTGTTTCTACATCGCTTTCTTCCTCACTTTCTCCCCTTTCTTCCATTTCTGAGGTTTCTTTCAGTTTCTTAGTGACAATAGGCGACGGCATTCTGCCTAAATAGTAGACACAGGTGATAAATAAGAGAATACTAAAGATTCGAGCCATAGAATTTCTCAATTCTGACACAAGGTACTTATTGGATCGAATAGAATGATTTTGCCGTATCCAGAATAATACCAATCCAACCCATTTCATGAATAAAATGTGACCAATTAACCAACCAACAAAACTACTTGTTACAAATAACATCTTGTTGTTGCATCGAAACATATAAATGTTGACTAATCTGGCTAACGTTGAACTTGGTAAAATGAAATGGTTGAATAATTGAAAAATTAGATTATTCAGGAATACACATTGAATGCTGAGATTACGCATTGAATTTCTGGTAGTAGATCCATAATAAAAAAAGTTTTTGTGATTGTTCCAGAAGAAATGAAACAAAAGATACGGTAGAACTAGGACAGTTATTGTAT